AATAGAATAAATCATACTTTCATACAATATCTTAATTGAATTATATGTAATGATCAATAAATTAAGTTTAATTCTATGTCGGCATGTATAAAAATTCTAGTAATCTATTTTATAGATATTTACACTGGAGTTGACGAACAACCAGTACTACTATTAGTGTTTATTAGTGTCGACTAGAAATGGGGCGTGGCCAAGTGGTAAGGCAACGGGTTTTGGTCCCGCTATTCGGAGGTTCGAATCCTTCCGTCCCAGAGCATACCTGACCCATGATCATTTTCTTTTTTTTTTTAATAGATAATAAAATATCTATCTATATCATAATAAAATATATCAAAATAAAGATTGTCTTTTCCAACAGTCTTCCGTTTAAGAGTATAATATTGGTATAGAATTGGTAGAGAATGTTATTCTTGTTTCTTTTTGTTTTAATATGAAATCTGAATCATATCTTTTTCACAAATTGAATCTAGTTCAAATAACACGCATATTAAATTTAATCTATTTGTGATTTGTAAAATATTACTATTTTTCAATATGAAAGATGAAAAAATAACAACCCAAATCTTCACTCTTTCCTTACATCAGTCTTTTTTTTATCTATCTTTTTTTTTAGTAATCATTGAGGGGTTAATCCAATATGGATTTATCTCTCTCTTATGATGATAAAATGATGATAAAAAGCTAATGTCTTTACTCTAAAACCTTATGCAAAATTAAAATAATGATATCAGGTAGTAAATTATTCAATCAATTAAATCTTTTGAATGATTGCTTATGAGTTCTTGGTACTCGAAGAAGTGTTAAATTGTTGAATTTATCCTATCATGAAGATAGGGATTCAAAATAACTTGTTTATTCGTGTTTATTTATTCGTGTTATGTTAGTTATAATTATAAATAATAAAAAACAATAAAAATAATTATAAAGAATAAAAAATGGGGTCAAATTGATTGAATTCTTGCGGAGACTTCTTCATAAATTATCCATTCTTGATATATAAAAAAAGTATAGATTACTATGTACCGACCGAACCGATGATTATTCATGATTCCATAATCGAATCAATTACATACTGGTTCCAAACCGAAGGAATGTTATGGTAAAACTTCGTTTAAAACGATGTGGTAGAAAGCAACGTGCGACTTGAAGGACATGATCAGCTGTGGATTCTTACATCCACCATTTTTTTATATTTTATATAGGAATGAAAGTGCTCTTGGCTCGACATCATTTGTTCTGTTCCACTGGAACTCTCATTTTTTGAGTTTTGTGATGTAATATAGTACACGATGGAGCTCGAGTAGAAAGTATTGATTCTCAAGGGCAAGAATCTAAGGTTAGTATCGATCAATAAATTGTAACAACTTCGTAAGTATATTTTCGAGATATAAATCTAAAGTATCCAATTCGAGAAAATTGAGAAGTCAAATTTGTTGAAATTGGTAAAACTCTTTCGATCAAATCAAAAGTAAAGTGTAGGAATCAACCATTCGTATGATTCTTTGATAGAAATAAATCCCAAAAATGGTATGTTGCTGCCATTTTGAAACGATTTAAAGATCACCGAAGTAATGTCTAAACCCAATGATTCAAGGCAAAGATAAAGATCCTGGAACAAGTAAATACCCTTTTCAATTGTCTCAACAACTAGATCAGAATGAAGAATAAAAATAGATTCTAAAGGAGACAGACAAAAAGGGGTTAGAGACCACTCAATAAATGAAATACCTAAAAGGTTTTTTTGAGTTATTTTAGAATTATTCAACTTGAGTTATGAGGGTGCAAATTTCAAATACCATTTTTTGTTGGAAAAATAAGAAAAAAAGTACTTAAATCAATAATCTAATTAATTTGATGATTTTATGGATATATTTTATATTCGAATTCTATATATAGACATCATCATAATTTCGAATTTTCTCGAGCCGTACGAGGATAAAACTTCTTATACGTTTCTAGGGGGGGGGTATTGTTCATCTATCCCAATGAGCCATTTATCGAATCGTTGCAATTGATGTTCGATCCCGACGAGAGGGAAGAGATCTTCGTAAAGTGGGTTTTTATGATCCGATAAAGAATCAAATCTATTTAAATGTTCCTGCTATTCTATATTTCCTTGAAAAAGGCGCTCAACCTACAGGAACAGTTCATGATATTTCAAAAAAGGCGGGAGTTTTTACGGAACTTCGGCTTAATCAACAAACAAAATAAAATTAATGAAATATAAAAAAAGAAGATGCGGATGATTTGTATATAGCTTTGTATAACCTTTTAGTTTCTTTGCTATTTCCTCTTTTTTTATATTCATATCATACTTAATTTATTATTGTTACTGTAGAGTAGAATGTTGTCTTTTATAACGACAAAAATCTATTTGATTTCTATCAAATTTGATTTATATCAATAAAATAGATAGAAAAAGATCAAGTGAATAAATAATAAATGAAGTATCGGGTTTATAAATATAAAATTTTCAGATTACTCTTAATGAGGTGGTTTTCGGTGGAACTCTAGAACAAATAAAAAACACAAAGGATTAAACTTGTTTATTTTACTTTTGACTAAACCTCATTTTTTTTCTACTTTTCCCCCTATCTTCCTTAATTTCTTCTTCCCCCAATATTGTATATAAATATTATATATATGTAGTGCCAATCCAACAAAAGTCCTTAGTTTTTTTTATTAAAATCGATTGGAATTATTATATTAGTTCTATTTCTAATTTGTTTTCTCTTTTGTATTCTTTTCTCAACATTCATATTGACAACAGTGTATCAAATAAATATAATCCGATCGTGGATAAAAGGATCCATTTATATCTCCGTCCCATAGATTTATTTCAGTCAAACAATGGTCTCTTGGATTTTATGTGATACAAGAAGTCTTTTTTTGATTAAGATTAAAACAATAAAAATCTATATACTAATTAATTAAATATACTAATTAATCAATAACATAAGAGACAAGGGGCGTTCTATAAATATTTTACTTTAATTCCTATAATCCCTATTTTTATCTGAAAATTTTTTGCATTTTCATCGGATCTGTTCATTTTTATTATGTTCAGAATATAATCAATTATAAATTAAAAAATTTTTGCTATTTTAATGTTTTGATTGGTTTTGATTGCGTTGTGCAATTCAATTTTTTTTTTTAATTTATTGGGATTCCGATTGTATCTACACATTCTAATTATTTTATTTGGGTTGCTAACTCAACGGTAGAGTACTCGGCTTTTAAGTGCGGCTAGCATCTTTTACACATTTGTATGAAGCAACAAATTCATCCATACCAGCGGCAGAGTTTGTAAGACCACGACTGATCCTGAAAGGAATGAATGGAAAAAGCAGCATGTCGTATCGATGGATAATTCTGAGAATAGTTCATTCTTAACGAATAGGTCCAAACCTTTATTTTAATTATTTTAATTCTTGACGTGTAATAAAATAAAAAAGAAATTTGGTCGAGGGAATAAATGGGTAGAGCCTAACTATGGTTCCAATTATAGGGAAACAAAAAGTAATGAGCTTCTGTTCTTAATTTTTGACTGATTGCCCGATCTAATTAGACGTTAAAAATATATTAGTGCTTAATGCGGGAAAGACTTTTCCCATGAGTGGATTAAAAATTTCTTATGAGTCCTAATTATTAACTATTACCCATTATAGGGTAGAGATAAATGTGTAGAAGAAGGCAGTATATTGATAAAGATTTTTTTTTCAAAATCAAAAGAGCGATTGGATTGAAAAAATAAAGGACTTCGAACCATCTTGTTACCCTAGAATGAACATAAATCAATTAGATGTAAAAAGAGAGGTTAGAGAGTCTGTTGATGAGTCTTACTTGTTTCCGAGGTATCTATTCTTTTCTTATCGTACTATAATACCTTGTTTTGACTGTATCGTACTATGTATCATTTGATAACCCAATAAATCACCTATTTCTTTTCTGGTTCAAATCTAATTTAAAATGGAAGAATTTCAAGGATATTTCGAACTAGATGGATATCAGCAACATGACTTCCTATACCCACTTATCTTTCGGGAGTATATTTATGCACTTGCTCATGATCATGGTTTAAATAGATCCGTTTTGTTGGATAATGTAGGTTATGACAATAAATCTAGTTTACTAATTATAAAACGTTTAATTAGTCGAATGTATCAACAGAATCATTTGATTATTTCCGCTAATGATTCTAACCAAAATAAATTTTTTGGGTACAACAAAAATTTGTATTCTCAAATAATATCGGAGGGATTTGCAGTCATTGTGGAAATTCCGTTTTCCCTACGATCAGTATCTTCCTTAGAAGCGACAGAAACAGAAATTGTAAAATCTTATAATTTACGATCACTTCATTCACTATTTCCTTTTTTAGAGGACAAATTCCCACATTTAAATTATGTATCAGATGTACTAATACCCTACCCCATTCATCTGGAAATCTTGGTTCAAACCCTTCGCTATTGGGTGAAAGATCCCTCTTCTTTGCATTTATTACGACTCTTTCTTCACGAGTATTATAATTATAATAGGAATAGTCTTATTACTACAAATAAATTTATTTTTTCAAAAAGTAATCCACGATTATTCTTGCTCCTATATAATTCTCATGTATGTGAATATGAATCCATCTTCCTTTTTCTTCGTAATCAATCTTCTCATTTACGATTAACCTCTTATGGGATCTTTTTTGAGCAAATTCATTTCTATGAAAAGATAAAATATCCGGTAGAAAATGATTTTACGGTCGCCATCTTATGGTTCTTCAAGGATCCTTTTATGCATTATGTTAGATATCAAGGAAAATCAATTCTGGCTTCGAAAGATACCCCTCTTTTGATGAATAAGTGGAAATATTATCTTGTCAATTTATGGCAATGTCATTCTTATGTTTGGTCTCAACCAGGAAGGATTTATATAAACCAATTATCCAAGCATTCCCTTTATTTTTTGGGTTATTTTTCAAGTATGCGACCAAACCTTTCAGTGGTACG